CCGCTCGAAATCAAGATATTGGGATTGGACTTGCCAATCGATTCATAACCTTTCGAGCACAACCAATATATATTCGAACCCCTTTTACTTGCAGGAATACATCTTGGATCTGTCAATTATGTTATGGCAGAAGCCCCACTCACGGTGACCTGGTCGAGTTGGGGGAAGCCATAGGTATTATTGCGGGTCAATCAATTGGGGAACCGGGGACTCAACTAACATTAAGAACTTTTCATACGGGTGGAGTATTCACAGGCGGTACTGCCGAACATGTACGAGCTCCTTCTAATGGAAAAATAAAGTTCAATGAGTATTTGGTTCATCCCACACGTACCCGTCATGGGCATCCTGCTTTTCTATGTTCTATAGACTTGCATGTAACTATTGAGAGTCGAGATATTATACATAGTGTGAATATTCCACCAAAAAGTTTGATTTTAGTTCAAAATGATCAATATGTAGAATCTGAACAAGTGATTGCCGAGATTCGTGCCGGAACGTCTACTTTTCATTTTAAAGAGAGGGTTCGAAAACATATTTATTCTGAATCAGAGGGAGAAATGCACTGGAGTACTGATGTCTACCACGCACCTGAATATACATATAGTAATGTTCATCTATTACCAAAAACAAGTCATTTATGGATATTAGCGGGGGGCCCGTGCAGATCCAGTATAGTGTCTTTTTCGCTTCACAAGGATCAAGATCAAATGAATGTTCATTCTTTTTCTGTCGACGAAAGATATAGCTCTGACCTCTCAATCACTAAGGATCGAGTAAGACATAAATTGTTGGATCCTTCTGGTACTCGTAAAAAAGATAGGGAAATTCTTGATTATTCAAGACTTGATCGAATTATATCCAATGGTCATTGGAATTTCATATACCCTTCGATTCTCCAAGAGAATTCTGATTTCTTGGCGAAAAGACGAAGAAATAGATTTCTCATCCCATTACAATACGATCAAGAACGAGAGAAAGAATTAATACTCTCTTTTGGTATTTCGATTGAAATACCCATAAATGGTATTTTACGTAGAAATAGTATTCTTGCTTATTTTGATGATCCACGATACAGAAAAAAGAGTTCGGGAATTACTAAATATGGGACCGCGGAGGTGGATTCAATAGTAAAAAAAGAAGATTTGATTGAGTATCGAGGAGCAAAAGAATTTAGTCCGAAATACCAAATGAAAGTGGATCGGTTTTTTTTTATTCCCGAAGAGGTGCATATCTTACCCGGATCTTCGTCTATAATGGTCCGGAACAATAGTATCATTGGAGTAGATACACAACTCGCTTTAAATACAAATACAAGAAGCCGAGTAGGTGGATTAGTCCGAGTGGAGAGAAAAAAAAAAAGTATTGAACTAAAAATCTTTTCTGGAGATATTCATTTTCCCGGAGGGACAGATAAGATATCCAGACACAGTGGCATTTTGATACCACCAGGAACAGAAAAAAAAAATTATAAGGAATCAAAAACAAAATCGAAAAATTGGATCTATGTCCAACGGATCACACCTATCAAAAAAAAGTATTTTGTTTTGGTTCGACCCGTAGTCACATATGAAATAGCTGATGGGATAAATTTAGCAAAACTTTTCCCTCAAGATCTCTTGCAGGAAAAAAAAAATGTCCAGCTTAGAGTTGTCAATTATATCCTTTATGGAAATGGAAAGTCAATTCGAGGAATTTATCACACAAGTATTCAATTAGTTCGGACTTGCTTAGTATTGAATTGGGACCAAGAAAAAAACGGTTCTATGGAAGAGGTTCATGCTTCCTTTGTTGAAGTAAGGACAAATGATCTGATTCGTGATTTCATAAGAATTGAATTAGTCAAGTCTACTATTTCCTATACCGGAAAAAGGTATGATACGGCAGGTTCGGGATTGATTCCTGATAATGGATTAGATCGCACCAATATCAATCCTTTTTATTACAAAGTGAAGATTCCATTAGTTATCCAGCATCAAGGAACTATTGGTACGTTGTTGAATCGAAATAAGGAAGGCCAATCTTTGAGAATTTTGTCATCATTCAATTGTTTTCGAGTTGGTCCATTCAACGGTTCGAAATATAACAATGTGGCAAAAGAATCGAATCCCATAACTCCAATTAGGGGTTTGTTGGGCCCCTTAGGTACAATAGTACCTAAAATAGTGAACTTTTATTCATCTTATCATTTAATAACTCATAATCAGATCTTGTTAAACAAATATTGGCTACTTGACAATTTTAAACAGACTTTCCAAGTACTTGAAGTACTTAAATACTGTTTAATAGATGAAAATAGGAGGATTTATAATCCCAGTCCATGCAATAACATCATTTTGAATCCATCCCATTTGAATTGGTGCTTTCTACATTACAATTATTGTGAAGAGACATCCACAATAATTAGCATTGGACAATTTATTTGTGAAAATATATGTCTATTTAAATATGGACCACACATAAAAAAATCTGGTCAAATTTTAATTGTTCATGTTGACTCTTTAATTATAAGATCAGCTAAGCCTTATTTGGCCACTCCAGGAGCGACTGTTCATGGACATTATGGAGAAACCCTTTCTGAAGGAGATACATTAGTTACATTTATATATGAAAAATCCCGATCTGGTGACATAACGCAAGGTCTTCCAAAAGTGGAACAAATCTTAGAAGTGCGCTCGATTGGTTCAATATCGATGAACCTTGAAAGGAGAGTTGAAGGTTGGAACGAGCGTATACCAAGAGTTCTTGGAATTCCTTGGGGATTCTTAATTGGAGCTGAGTTAACCATAGCCCAAAGTCGTATCTCTTTGGTTAATAAGATCCAAAAGGTTTATCGATCCCAGGGGGTACAGATCCATAATAGACATATAGAGATTATTGTACGACAAGTAACATCAAAAGTGTTGGTTTCAGAAGATGGAATGTCTAATGTTTTTTTACCTGGAGAACTAATCGGATTGTTGCGAGCGGAACGAGCAGGGCGTGCTTTAGACGAAGCAATCTGTTATCGTGCAATTTTATTGGGAATAACGAGGGCATCTCTGAATACTCAAAGTTTCATATCCGAAGCAAGTTTTCAAGAAACTGCTAGAGTTTTGGCAAAAGCTGCTCTACGGGGTCGTATTGATTGGTTGAAGGGTCTGAAAGAAAATGTTGTTTTGGGGGGGATTATCCCTGTCGGTACTGGATTCAAAAAAATAGTGCACCGTTCAAGGCAAGACATTCATTTTGAAATCAAAAAGAAAAATCTATTCGAGTTGGAAATGAGAGATATTTTGTTACACCATAGAGAATTTTTTTGTTCTTGCGCCCCAAGCAATTTCTATGACACACCAGAAAAATCATTTAAGCGAATTCATAATTCTTAAGGAGATATTTTTCTTTTTACTTTACTAGTTATTGATTGGGTACTAAAAAAAATGAAGAAATTAAGTTAAGTAATAAAAAAAATGAAAGGTTTGGGCTGTGTATCAACGGTCAATCCCGGCAGAAGGTTCCGTAGGAACAATTATTTATTTGTTAAAAAAAAAAAAAAAAGAAAGCGTGGGAAAGATGACAAGAAGATATTGGAACATCCATTTGGAAGAGATGATGGAAGCAGGAGTTCATTTTGGTCATGGTACTAAGAAATGGAATCCTAGAATGGCCCCTTACATCTCTGCAAAGCGTAAAGGTATTCATATTATAAATCTCACTAGAACTGCTCGTTTTTTATCGGAAGCCTGCGATTTAGTTTTTGATGCAGCAAGTCGAGGAAAAAACTTCTTAATTGTTGGTACCAAAAATAAAGCAGCGGATTTAGTAGCATCAGCTGCAATAAGGGCTCGATGTCATTATGTTAATAGAAAATGGCTCGGCGGTATGTTAACGAATTGGTCCACTACGGAAACGAGACTTCATAAGTTCAGAGACTTAAGAGCAGAACAAAAGATGGGGAAACTCAACCGTCTCTCTAAAAGAGATGCAGCAATGTTGAAGAGAAAATTATCTACTTTGCAAACATATCTGGGCGGGATCAAATATATGACTGAATTGCCCGATATTGTAATAATCGTTGATCAGCGAGAAGAATATACAGCTCTTCGAGAATGTGTCATTTTGGGAATTCCGACGATTTGTTTAATCGATACAAATTGTGACCCAGATCTCGCAGATATTTCGATTCCAGCCAACGATGACGCTATAGCTTCAATCCGATTGATTCTTAACAAATTGGTATCCGCAATTTGTGAGGGCCGTTCTAGCTATATAAGAAGTCGTTGATTATGTTATGATTAAGAATAATAATAATAAGATTAGTTAATTATTTTGATTTATTGGATCGGTTACTATTCTTGTCTTTTATTTTTAAAAAGAGATAAAATGGGATATTGATATTATGTTATGTGATTTCTTGGTATCCTAACTATATGATTAATGATGAAAGTAGATGAGTCGAGAAAGAGATGGTTGAATCAAAATAATTCTTTTTTTCAGTTCGATTTCTGTCAGAGGACAATATGAATGTTATACCATGTTCCATTAAAACACTCAAAGGGTTATACGATATATCAGGTGTAGAAGTAGGCCAACATTTATATTGGCAAATAGGAGGTTTACAAATTCATGCCCAAGTACTTATCACTTCTTGGGTCGTAATTGCTATCTTATTAGGTTCAGTCATCATATCCGTTCGGAATCCACAAACCATTCCGACCGACGGTCAGAATTTCTTCGAATATGTCCTTGAATTTATTCGAGACTTGAGCAAAACTCAGATTGGAGAAGAATATGGCCCTTGGGTTCCCTTTATTGGAACTATGTTCCTATTTATTTTTGTTTCGAATTGGTCAGGTGCCCTTTTACCTTGGAAAATCATACAGTTACCTCATGGGGAGCTAGCCGCCCCCACAAATGATATAAATACTACTGTTGCTTTAGCTTTACTCACGTCAGTAGCATATTTTTATGCGGGTCTTACCAAAAAAGGATTGGGTTATTTCGGAAAATACATTCAACCAACTCCAATACTTTTACCAATTAACATCCTAGAAGATTTCACAAAACCTTTATCTCTTAGTTTTCGACTTTTCGGGAATATATTAGCTGATGAATTAGTAGTTGTTGTTCTTGTTTCTTTAGTACCTTTAGTAGTTCCTATACCTGTCATGTTTCTTGGATTATTTACAAGCGGTATTCAAGCTCTTATTTTTGCAACTTTAGCCGCGGCTTATATAGGGGAATCCATGGAGGGTCATCATTGATTAGTTTTCGAAATATTCTTTATTTTTAAGCTTATCCCAATTGAGGCAATGCATAGTTCAAGATTGGTTCTTAGTTGAGGAACATAATAGATATAAATACATATATATATTACGACTAGAGTTGTAGGAGGAAAGATAGACGATATTACGAAATGGCGGATGAGTTAGTGGGGGTCACCACTAGATATATGGAATGTTTATAAGGCCAGTCACAGTCCCTGTATATTTTTCGAAGAATTCTTCTAGAATCCGATTCAATATAAAAAGAAAATGCAGGCGGTTTACGTTATGAAAGAAACAAATGTATATGTGACATTAGATATATACTAGTTATATAGGGGTTATCTCTATCTATATTTCTATATTAATTTCATTATTTTTTTTATTTTATTCGAAGTTTTAGTTACTTCGACTCAATAGATTTTTGTGATCAAATAAGTAATAATTCATTAGTTGATTGTATCATTAACCATTTTTTTTTGGTGCGAGGAACCTATCATCATGAATCCACTGATTTCTGCCGCTTCCGTTATTGCTGCTGGATTGGCCGTAGGGCTTGCTTCTATTGGACCTGGAGTTGGTCAAGGTACTGCTGCAGGCCAAGCCGTAGAAGGTATTGCGAGACAACCAGAAGCAGAAGGAAAAATACGAGGTACTTTATTACTTAGTCTAGCTTTTATGGAAGCTTTAACAATTTATGGACTGGTCGTGGCATTAGCGCTTTTATTTGCGAATCCTTTTGTTTAATTTAATCCTAGAATGAAAATGTAAAAAAGTACGTTACCTACTTTTTTCTTATTTTATTAACTCGTTGCCATTTGCTTCTGTGAATTATATCAATACTTTATTCCTACAATTATGTATTTGTTGCTACAATACCCCGGGAAGGAGTGATTTGAGGATGAGGAATTTGTGGATTCACTCGTTTTCTTCCTTCCCGCCCTTAGTTTAGTACGATGGAATTTTTATTTTTCTTTTAGGAAGTGTTTGAACAAAGGAGATATTTTTCAATTGATACGAGACCCAGGACCTAACTTAATAAGTATCTTATCGGATACTTCAAAAAGAATAAGAAATTTTGTAATTCTCAATCTCAAATTCAATAAAATAGATTTAATCTACTCCCATTATTAACATTAAAAAAAAACGGGAAATTAAGAAAAAGAAATCGATAAAAAAAAGGGCGAGTCAAGTGATACAAAAAGAACTCTGTTCTTTCTTAGTCCTATCTATAAGAGGAGAGCATATGAACAATGTAACCGATTCTTTCGTTTCCTTAGGCCACTGGCCATCCGCCGGGAGTTTCGGGTTTAATACCGATATTTTAGCAACAAATCCAATAAATCTAAGTGTAGTGCTTGGTGTATTGATTTTTTTTGGAAAGGGAGTGTGTGCGAGTTGTATATTTCACGAATAGGTTGGATCTAACCGACTGCACTTTATTTATGTTATTCTATATTTTTATAGGATAAATAGGAAAAAAGTGCATAATCTCGACGAATTCCTTCTGAGTAAATTCATAAATCATATGTAAGAACCATAGCATTTCGTTATTCATTGGTAAGTTAACTTTGATTCTCTATCAACCAACCAATAATGTGAGACCATTAACATGGTTAAAGCTAAACTGTTTGAAGTCCGGGCACAACATGGTACTCTTTCTACCACTACGTTAATAACGAAATGGTTTAAAAAAGAATAGTTGATAATTTTTTCGATATAGAACACTCATATCGATAAAATGATTTGAACCATTTACTAGAATAAATAAAGGGCGCCTTGCCCTTTATTATATTATCCAATGCCGAATCGGCAACCTATGTTATGTATAAAAAGGGGGAATTTTTGGATTTGAATAAAAAAGGAAATCAAAATAAAATTGAAATTTTCTATATTTCTATAATATAGAAATATCTATTTTCAATGAAATAAAGAACAAATAAAGAAACAACTTTGCTGACAATTATAGATTTTTTGTCTGGTCGGAAGAGTCCTCCTAATATTCTGTTCTTGTATCGGTTTTGATATGTTTGAATACAAACAGAAATAGAGAGGATAGGCTCATTATATTAAAAAAAGATACGGGAATGTCCATAAAATAAAAAATTGAGCGTGAGAGCCAAATGAATCGAAAGATTCATGTTTGGTTCGGGAAGAGATCATGGAAGTTGTGAAATTAATGGTAAGATAATCTACTTTCATTAAATGATTTATTAGATAATCGAAAACATAGGATTTTGAGTACTATTCGAAATTC